GGACCCCCCCCCTAGTCGGTTAATTGTTTCAGAACAGGGGTTAATCTTTGTTCTATTCTGTTGGTAATAAAATAATGGAACAATTCTGTTCGTAGGAACAAAGAGAAGCAGATTTATTCTATACTCGATAAGTACCAATACGCAATGGGGCTAATACCGTTTTCTATAAGCGAATGCGTACAGACTTATTCATCGCCCTATTCGTAATAATTTGACTTTATTCGTTCTGTTTTTCTTTATGACTTTTTCTAACCTATGAATAAAATAAATACGATAAAAGCCAATAATAAAAGTCAATAAAAATAAATTTTATATTATATTATTATAAATTATTATAATATAATATAAAATTATTAGAATATAAAATAATAATAATATAAATAATATAAAATAAATAATAGAAATTAATTCTAATTAGAATAATTCTAATATTTAATTAGAATAATTCTAAAATTAGAATAGAAATAATATAAAGATAAAGACAAAAAAATCATATTGTTACGTTTCCACATCAAAGTGAAATATAGTACTTAGTTCTTTTTTCCTTCAATTAATGCCTATTGGTGTTCCAAAAGTACCGTTCCGAAGTCCTGGAGAGGAAGATGCATCTTGGGTTGACGTATAGTGCGACTTGTCAGATATATTGGGTCATATGGGATTTCCCCGTTCTCTCCCACAATCGAGATATCCTCTGTTTCGCCCAAGAAAGATTCATTGAATCATCAAAAGTTTGGAGCGTGAAGTACAATTAAATCCATTTTGGGGGAATTCATATTACTATTATCAATTAGAATAATTTATGGTTGTCTTGGTTGGACTAAAAAAATAAAAAATGAAGTATCCAGGCTCCGTTTAGAAAAACCCAACTCAATCGGGAATATATTTATGATTATTAGTTCTATCAGAAATGATTCCTATTTGTTAACCGAGTTGATATTAAACTGTTAATGAACAAACTCGGTAGAAGTGAATTGAAAAAAGTAGAAAGTCATAACAAAAAGAAACGGCAATGCAGGAGTGTTTGTCCTATATGTGCAAATCCAAATCGGGCGAATCTTTACCCGGAGTAGAGCATAAACCTAAAAAGATGAAAGAGACCCACTCAGGAACAAGAAAATACCATCGCGATTTGGATTGAATCTCGATGAAACAATACATCAATGAGAAGTTAATTCAATAAGTTTAGTGATTTTTTATTATTTATTAATTTTATTTTATTATAGTAAAAACCCGTCTTTATTGAAGAAGACAAAACCCTTTCGTTAGAAGTCAGAAAGAACCTAAAAGAAAGAGGACTGGAATCTATACATTGATTTTTTTTTTGTTTTCGCAATTTTTTGAACCGTATGCATCAAAAGATGCGTGTACGGTTCCTAAGGGCTACAATTGTACCCTAATCAACCGACTTTATCGCGAAAGATTACTTTTTTTAGGACAGGCGGTTGATAGCGAGATCTCAAATCAACTTATTGGTCTTATGATATATCTCAGTATTGAAGATGATAACAAAGATCTGTATTTGTTTATAAACTCTCCCGGCGGATGGGTAATACCTGGAGTAGCGATTTATGATACTATGCAATTTGTACGACCAGATGTCCATACAATATGCCTGGGGTTAGCCGCTTCAATGGGATCTTTTATCCTGGCCGGAGGAGAAATTACCAAACGTCTAGCATTCCCTCACGCTTGGCGCCAATGAGGTTTTTATTTAAGAGAAAAAAAAAAGAAAAGACTATGCCTTCGCCCTATGAAATATGAATATATATTAAGTAATAATAGCATGGCACTTCGAATTCGATATGATAAATTTTTGCATTGTTTTTTCAAAACATTAGATTATGTATCGAGAGAGTAGTATGGGAGAAAGGGTATTTCCGATTTTCTCTTATTTATCGGAAGTACAGCTCAGTGTCACAAACCTTTTTTGTTCACACCGGAAGGCTCTTAACAATATTTATGTTATGCAAGGGGTGCGAAAAAAAAAGATTTTTTCTTTGATTGGATCAAAAAGAAACTTTGGGATTGCTGAATCACAGACAAAAAAACAATAAAAATTAATAGATTAATATATAAGGCAACGGAGCCATCATAGTATTTTGTAACTATTCCAAAAGCAAAAGGAAGGGTGGCAATTTGATCATTTAACCCACCTGGGTCTGGTATATTTTACTTTTCTCTTTCTTTCTTGAATGGAAGGTAAAGGTCAATGTTTTTGTTTATTGTAAAGCCGTATGCATATGCAATGCACCAAAGATGCCCGTACGGTTGTTCAATTCTATCTTTTTCCTATTAGTCTTTATCTTTCTTTTCTCTTCCCTTCATTATGCGAGATAGAGGAACTTTTATTATGTTATATCATCAGGGTAATGATCCATCAACCTGCTAGTTCGTTTTATGAGGCACAAACAGGAGAATTTATCCTGGAAGCGGAAGAATTGCTGAAACTGCGTGAAACCCTCACAATGGTTTATGTACAAAGAACGGGCAAACCCTTATG